TATGAACGGAGGAATAAAGAAAATTTTTGACTCAAATTTGCGACAGATACAAATGGAAATGAATTGATAAAACATTCCTGGAAACAAAATTCTGCCACGTAGACTTATGGCGTCTTGTATAGAATATAAAAATGGATCCAATTTCTACCTATTATTATGATATTATGATCAGATCAGATTGGGTACCATAAATGGATTCGCGATTGAATCCCTTCTCTATGAAGGAGATAAAGACATAATAATCAGGAACAGTATAGAGTTGACTTTGATTTTAGCACTTAATTTATTTCATCGATTCCGTTGGTCAAAAAAGGATTCGCAGAAAGAAGATTCTATCCATTTGTTAAATTTAGTAGAATACGATTGAAGTGCGTAAGTCCTATTTTTGCTATTTTTTATTAAGTACATGCAGATATAACTAGATAGCTATAGCTATCCGTGTATCCCATCTTTTATCGAAGTTCCCTTGAGGAAAGATAGGTCGTGCTATATCCAAATTTGGATTTTATATTCAATACATTCAATGAAAAATGCAAGCACGACGATTTCCTAATAGGGATATATGTAGAGAAGATACCTGACTAGGTATCTGTGTAAGAATTTCTGTTCTGGGGTTTACATATACACATAATTGTTGTTATAATTGATTTCAATTGAAAGAAAAGGATTGATTATGGAAAAGAATTGAGACTGATTAGTCGTATATCAATTTGATCTGCTTATCTTATGCCATTAAGGAAACAAAATTGAAGATCAAAATCCAAGAACCATTCATGAATTTACAATCACATAGTTAATGGTTCCAATTTGCTCTGAATTTTGGATTCTGTGACTGGAAATCCATTTTTGTCTTTCAATAGAAAAGAAAAGGGAAGTTTTTAGATGTTGTGTGCTTTGAAATACTATACAATCAATCTAAGACTAAGGGGATCCAATCAAATAAAAAAAAGAAAGGATTAAGTAATCCCCCACACACAATATTTCCATCTATATCTATTTTGTATCGTTTTGGCGGCATGGCCGAGTGGTAAGGCGGGGGACTGCAAATCCTTTCTCCCCAGTTCAAATCCGGGTGTCGCCTGATTAACAAAAAACTCGAAATCTCTTACCCTGCTAATAGAACTCGCAAAATTCTTGCCTGACAGAAGCAGAGGTAAGGGGTTTCTATACTATAAAAGACTTTCCATTATTTCTTCAAAAATCCGGGTGTGACCCAACCCAAATAAGATTCCATTGTAAGATTCAGAACTAGGAAAAGCAGGGACCGGACCGTAAATCCGTGTATCCAAGGGAAGGTTCCTAAGGGACTGTAAATCGGATCCAAGGAGGGATTATAGGAAGGACTATAAATACTTCCTAATCACCTTACCCTACTAGGGTTTACTGACTGAGTCTTGAATTAGATTGGATATGCGGATGGGGAATCAAATTAGGAGTTGTGTAAAGAACTGAAGATACTTTGTAGCCAGACAGACTCACGAGAGTCTCTGAGTGCTCCAGTTTTCAATTAATATTGTATGGGTGATTGGCTTTTATAGAAGAAAAGTCGAAAAAATTCTTTCTTTTGGGTAACCTCATCAAGAAGAGGGTATCTCCCAATTGTTTTACAAAAGTAGAGACAGTAAGGCTTAGATGGGAGATGGGGATATGTGATAGATAGCTATCTATCTTGATAGTATATATATCTCTCTCTTTTTCTGCTTTTTGTTTATGAAAGGCAACAAAACAAACAATAGGTCTTCCTATTCCATCAGTAACATTCCCTTGAGACTTGACTTCCAAGAGGTAACTGTGTATCTTGCTTGTGCTTAGTACTTCCTGATTCCACTCGAAATCCTATAGTATAGGGACTTGTTACGAGTGTATTCATTGGATTGGTTCATTAATAGCGTTAGGTCAAAATTTTGACTCTGCATCATTGATTCCACTATTATTAGTGATCAATAATGGAATAATTCTTTCATATTCATAAAGATAGGGGACACAATTCACATGGATATAGTAAGTCTCGCTTGGGCTGCTTTAATGGTAGTCTTTACATTTTCCCTTTCACTCGTAGTATGGGGAAGAAGTGGACTCTAGGAGTACTACTAATTTAATTGAGTTGAGTAATCGAATTGTATCGATTGTTTAATAGATCGTTCTGCAAAGCGTTTTTAAATCAAAAAAATATCTCCGTTTCCAAAATTCTACTGGAATCCAATATGAATAAGAACTTTTCGATCAAACAAATATTTCAACGATTTGATTCCCTCGTATTTCGAAACTCAAAGGGATACGCATGATGGGAAATTTTTTCCTTCCAGCCGAATTCTTCCTTCTATTTCGATGAACCGGCTCTTACTAGAATTATGCATATTATAATGAGGAGCAGCCAACCCCTATTTTTTTTGATTTGTTTCCCTCTTCTCTTTGCAGGAAATCATTCTTCTATTTCTATTACGTAGATCTGTACTCTTTACTGGGGCGACATAGACATAATCGTCCTTCAAAGAAGGACTACGCATAATAAGATCTTGCTTTCGTCAGGTGATCCATATGTACTTGTACTTAACGTTTTGTTTTATACTCCTAGGAATCTTATTTATGCTTTATTGACTCGACTCATGCCATGGTTCAAGCATGAAAAATAGGTGGGGTCTACTATATCCTTTTCAAAATCCGAAGGAGTGACTATAGAACTCTTTGGACCATTTGTTAATGGCTCAATCAATTACTTCTTCGTAATGCTAAAAAAAAAATCAATAAATGGCTTGGTTTTGTTTTCTTTTATATAATATGCCCCTACTATTCTTCCTCCATTGATTATTTTCAATATGGATCCTTGGATCCATATTGAAAATAATCAGAAACCCAGGAATTAGAAGAGTTGACGTTCGATTATTTCAGATTGATCGGGATCAATACAAATTGATGTAGCAAAGAAATAGAATTGGAGTGCTATTTACATGTACATATATATATGTAGGTACATATTGTTTTGTTTGTGGATTGATCTATATTAAATTAAGCCCATATCTTAATAATGGATAGTGTGGTAAAAAGAACTATATGAACCTTTCTACCATACTATCTATTATACTGCTGACTCCAACCCCATCATTTCATTTAAAACTTGGAATTTGAATCCCTTTCTTCAGTCGTTGATTAAGAACTAATAAGTCAAGTTTCATTCAAATTAATCACTTTGACTGACTGTTTTTACGTAGATGATAAGTAAAAAAGCAGTAGGAACTAAAATGAACAGCGCAGTAGCAATAAATGCGAGAATATTGACTTCCATAATCTCATCGTTTTTTTGCTTCGCAATAACTCGGGATCTAATCCCATAGAGATGATAATTCTCCTGTAAATTCAATGAGATGGATTGAATCCTGATGATACTGAATCGTATCAATATCATGAATAACAATATCTGATCCATCAAATCGATTCATCGTCGAGAATTGAATAGTATAACATAGGAAGATCTTTTATCCATACCGAATCGAAAATGGGATTCCTGGTCCAATCAAGAATCCCATTGAATTTCTCATTTCCACTCTTTCTTTTCTATAACCTGCCGTCTTCCTTATACAATCATCTGATGAAGTATCATCAGACCGGCGTTCCCTTGGTCACAAACCAAAAAGACAGGGATGAAATGGAAAAAGGAATAAGTTAAGTTCTAAACGAAGTTTTTGTGAAGATCTAATCTTTTTGAATTGGAAGACAGAGAAGTGTGATAAAGATTGGTCCGGTATAAAAGATCTAATCTAATATTCCGACAAATTCACTATTTTATTTATTGATTTTTTTTTCTTCGTTAAAATAAAATATGAAGAAAAAAAAAGATTCTCCACCCCTCCCCCCCTAGAACAAGAGGGGTAGATCTTTGTTTGATCTTTTATTTGATTAGTATCCTCTTTCCTTGGATTGGAACTGGGGCGCATACATCAAAAATGAAGTATGCAATTTAAATTAGTCATTTATGTTCCACAAAATCGGAGCTAGAAAAGGGGAGGTAGGTTTAATCTGAAAAGTACTCTTTCGCTGTCGAGGTAACTAGTAACTATATTAAATTAAGTGTATTTTGTATCGTACAATAATCAAATTTGTGTATGTGCTCTGGGGAAACATATGGGCACTCTATTCCACGGATCGGGAGCAATCGAAAAATACAGACCAGACCCGTACGGTCTCTCTTGAAATCCTGAATAGGGTGATACCACTGATCAATCTGCATATGTCTCCCCCCCCATGGTACTAGTTGAAGTAATTGAAATTCCCGAATTTGTCCGATGAAAAATTTGAAACGAAAAACACGGGGGATTAAATCCTGCTCTTTGCCCTCCCTCTTTACAGAAAAAGGAGAGATGAGTTGATGGATTCATCGGATGCTAGGTCGGGACTGACGGGGCTCGAACCCGCAGCTTCCGCCTTGACAGGGCGGTGCTCTGACCGATTGAACTACAATCCCGGGGAAATGGGGTGTACAGCATACATATTCTTAGAATTTCATCCAAACCCTTTCTTTATATTCGATTTAATTGAAAATCGCCGTCTTGTAACAGAAAGACGAGAGATATATTGATATCCACATGGATATGGACTCTAGTGAGAGTGGGATTAGTAGTAATCCTGTGGTTATTTTATTGCCAAATCGATTGAGAATCAATCTTTCAATGAAAGAAAAAACCAAAAAATGGACGGACATTTCTCTATAACTCTTTATTTCTCTATAAAAGGCATTTATGGAGAACAAACTGGTTATATCATCCTCATGGATCGGCGAATTTTTGGGCCGAGCTGGATTTGAACCAGCGTAGACATATCGCCAACGAATTTACAGTCCGTCCCCATTAACCGCTCGGGCATCGACCCAGAAAGAATGAATTCTAGGCTTATTGATAATCCATGATCAACTCCCTTTCGTCCTACCCCCAGGGGAAGTCGAATCCCCGCTGCCTCCTTGAAAGAGAGATGTCCTGAACCACTAGACGATAGGGGCATACCTGCCC